GAAATTTTATCCAACCCCATATCTATAATGTATGAAATACGTACGGATGGAGAGATAAAGAAAATTTTTTACTCAAATTCGAATTTGCGACAGATACAAATGGAAATGAATTGATAAAACATTCCTGAGAACAAAATTATGCCACTTATAGACTTATGGAGTCTTGTATAGAATATCAAACAAAATGGATCCAATTTCTACCTATTATTATGATATTACGATCAAATTGGGTACCATAAATGGATTCAGGATTGAATCCGTTCTCTATGAATGAGATAAAGACAGAATAATCAAGAACAGTATAGAGTTGACTTTGATTTTAACACTTAATTTCATTGATTCCGTTGTTCAGCAAATGATTCGCGGAGAGATATTTCTACCCCTTTCTTTTGTTAGTAGAATTAGTAGAATATGATTGGGTTGCGTAATAGAAGTCGTATTTATTAGGTACATGTAGATATAGCTATCTAGCTATCCGTATATCCCATCTTTTATCGAAGTTCCCTTGAGGCAACACAACACAGGTCGTGCTATACCCAAATATCGATTTGATATTCAATAGATTCAATGAAAAATTCAAGCACGACGATTTCCTATAGGGATATGTAGATACCTTACTAGGTATCTGTGTAACAATTTCTGTTCTGGGGTTTACATATACACATAATTGTTGTTATAATTGAAATTGAATTGAAAAGGGTTGATTATGGAAAAGAATTGAGACTGATTAATCGTATATCAATTTGATTTTCTTATCCTATTAAGGAAACAAAATTGGAGATCCAAGTCCAAGAACCATTCATGAATTCACAGTCAATAGTTAATGGTTCCAATTTGCCCTGAATTTTTGATTCTGTGGCTGGAAATCCACTTTTCTCTTTCAATAGAAAAAGGGAAGTTTTTAGGTGTTTGTTGTGTGTTTTGAAATACTAATACTATACAAAACAACGGGATCCAATCAAAAAAAGAAAAAAGGTTCAGTAATTCCCCAGAATATTTCCATATATATATATATATTGTATCGTTTTGGCGGCATGGCCGAGTGGTAAGGCGGGGGACTGCAAATCCTTTCTCCCCAGTTCAAATCCGGGTGTCGCCTGATCAATAAAAGATTCGGAATCTCTTACCCTGCTAACAGAACTCGCCAAATTATTGCCCGGCGGAAGCAGAGGTAAAGCACTAGGAATGTCGATCCTGGATTTTCAGAATCCAGGGGAGGGGGTTCTATTCTATAAAGTAAAGGACTTTCAATTATTTCTTCCAAAACCAAATGTTTACTGATTGAGTCTTGGATTAGATTAGATTGGGTAGGCTGGTGGGGAATCAAATCAAATCAGGAGTTGTGGAAAGAACTGAGGATACTTTGTATCCAGACGGATTCACGAAAGTTTCTGAGTGCTCGGGCTTTCAATTAATATTGATTGTATGGGTGATTGGCTTTTTTTTTTTATAGACTAAAGCGGAAAAAAATTCGTTCTTTTGGGTAACCCTGCCAAGAATGGAATAGGGTGTCTCCCAATTGTTTCATAGAAGTGGAGACAGTAAGGCTTAGATGGGAGATAGGGATATGGGATAGATAGTTTATCTATCTTGATGGTATATCTATATCTAGATTTTATGCTTTTTGTTTAGGAAAGGCAACAAAAGAGACAATAGGTCTTACTATTCCTACATGTTCCATTAGTAACATTACTGTGAGACTTCTAAGGGGATAACTGTGTATCTTGCTTGTACTTAGTGCTTCCCGATTTTCTTTTACCAGAAAAGAAATCACATAGGAACTTGTTACGAGTGTATTCATTGGATTGGTTCATCAATAGCGTTAGGTCAAAATCCCATTTTGACTCTGCACCATTGATTCCATTATTATTAGTGATCAATAATGGAATAATTCCTTCATATTCATAGAAATAGGGGACACGATTCACATGGATATAGTAAGTCTCGCTTGGGCTGCTTTAATGGTAGTTTTTACATTTTCCCTTTCACTCGTAGTATGGGGAAGGAGTGGACTCTAGGGGTACTACTAAGTGAGTTGAGTAATCGAATTGTATCAATTGTTTAATAGATCCTTCTGCAAAGCGTTTTTAAATACAAAAAAAAATATCTCCATTTCCAAAATTCTACTGGAATCCAATACGAACAACAACCTTTCTATCAAATATTTTAATGATTCCCATGTTCGAATTTCGAAGCTAAAAGGGATATATATGATGAGACATTTTTTCCAACCGAATTCTTCCTAATGATTCTATTTTGATGAACCGGCTCTTACTAGACTTATGGATATTACAATGAAGAGCAACCAACCCCTATCTATTTTTTGGATTTCTTTCCTTCTTTACTGTTCAAAGAGGAAGCCGTTCTGCTATTACGTAGATATGTACTTTCTACTGAGGCGACATAGACATAGTAGTTGTCCAAAGAGGTACTACGCATAATAAGATCTTGTTTGCGTTGGGTGATCCATGCATACTTACCATTTTATACTCCTAGGAATCTTATTTATGCTTTGTCGACGCGTCTCATGTCATGGTTCAAGCATGAAAAATCGGTGGTGTCTACTATTCCTTTTCCAAATCCGAAAAAGTTACTATAGAACTCCTTGGATCATCTATTAATGGCTCAATCAATTACTTCTTCGGAATGCTAAAAAAAAGTGGCTTGTTTTCTTTTATATATGCCCCCTTCTTCCTCCATTGATTGTTTCAATGGATCCCGGAAGATTCATATTGAAAAAATAATAAGAAACCTAGGAATTAGAAGAGTTGGTGTTCAATTATTTCAGATTGATCGGGATCAATACAGATGGATGTAGCGAAGAAATAGAATTGGAGTGCTATCTCCGTGTACATATATGTATGTAGATACATATTTATTGTAGTGTGATCTATATCAAGCCCATATCTTTCTACAATAATAGATAGTGTGGTAGAAAGAACTATATGAACCTTTCTACCATACTATCTCATATACTGCTGACTCCAACCCGATCGTTTCATTTAAGACTTGGAATTTGAGTCTCTTTCTTTCATTTTTTCAATCGTTGATAAGAACTAATAAGTCAAGTTTCATTCAAATTAATCACTTTGACTGACTGTTTTTACGTAGATGATAAGTAAAAAGGCAGTAGGAACTAGAATGAACAGCGCAGTAGCAATAAATGCGAGAATATTGACTTCCATAATCTCATCGTTTTTTTTTGCTTCGCAATAACTCGGGATCTAATCCCATAGAGATGATAAGTCTTTCTCCTGTAAATTTAATGGGATGGATTGCATCCTGATGATACTGAATCGTATCAATATCATGAATAACAATATCTGGTCTATCAAATCGATTCATTGTCGAGAATTGAATAGTATAACATAGGAAGATCTTTTATCCATACCGAATCCAAAATGGGATTCCTGGTCCAATAAAATAAATAGGAAGAAAAAAAAAAGATTATCGGCGATACCACTGATCAATCTACAAACGTCTCTACCCCATCAATCGGTATTAGTTGAAGTAATGGAAATTACTGTATTTGTCCGATGAGAAATGCGAAACAAAAAACACGAAGGAAATAAGGATCCACCACTGGGAATGAAATCCTTTTCTTTGTCCCCGCTCTTCACAGAAAATGGAGAGATGAATCGATGGATTCATCGGACTCTAGGTCGGGACTGACGGGGCTCGAACCCGCAGCTTCCGCCTTGACAGGGCGGTGCTCTGACCAATTAAACTACAATCCCGGGGAAATGAGGTGTACAGCATACATATATATTCTTAACATTTCATTCGAGCCCTTTCTTTCTATTTAATTGAAAATCGCCGTGTTGTAACAGAAAGACGAGTGATATACTGATAGCTACATGGATATGGACTATAGTGAGAGTGACACAGATTACTAGCAATCCTGTGGTTATTGCCAAATCGATTGAGAATCATCAATGAAAAAAAAGGACTCTTTATTGCTCTATAGCAGGCATTTCTGGAGGACAAATTGGTTATATCATACTCATGGATCGGCGAATTATTGGGCCGAGCTGGATTTGAACCAGCGTAGACATATCGCCAACGAATTTACAGTCCGTCCCCATTAACCGCTCGGGCATCGACCCAGGAAGAATCAATTCTAGGCTTATTGATAATCCATGATCAACTTCCTTTCGTCCTACCCCCAGGGGAAGTCGAATCCCCGCTGCCTCCTTGAAAGAGAGATGTCCTGAACCACTAGACGATAGGGGCATACCTGCCCGATCGCCATCATACTACGCTCATAGTATGAACAGTTTTTTGAAATTGTCAATATAATGATATGACTAGATCCGAAGAATCTTTCTTGCTTCGACGATTCCATAGAATTTGTAGAATTTTTTAGTTGTTCATTCATGAACCATAATATATATATATAACAGAGTATAGAGAGTATAGGATCCCTCAGGGTCAGGGAGTGATTTGTCCGACACGACAGAAAAAGGGCAAACCCCATTCCATTTCTATTTCTTCCATTTTCACTCATTGATTCGTTCATCATTAAGATGAGATATGCCTATCTCACACTAACACTAAGCTAAGCCAGGAAATTAGGAAACGATAGAATTTTTTTTTGATTTATTCAAACTTTAAGGATGATGTAGAACTCTTAAATCTGGAAAGGGGTAGACAAGTAATCGAAAAGATTCTTTTTTTTTTTTTAAGTGAATTCGGTTTAGGGTACGAGTCGAATCCCTTCATCGCATGATTCGATGAAATATCTTGGATTTATATCGGATTGATGTATCAATCAAGTGAATCTTGTCCGGATGGATCAATAAAAGAAAAGCAATTAGGAGCGTCCCTGAAACAATTCATTGCATTGAGATTTATCAAATATAAATAACCAAAGCTTCCTAGGTAAATCAAATTTCTTGTTCCTGAATAAGCCCCTATGTATACATGTATATATGTACATGATAGTATATACACAGGTACATGTACTAAATTCTATAGTAGCTAGTGGCTAATTCATGAAT